ATAGAAGAAGCCGTACAAGGGTTTTGCCGGGCTTGCTCATATAGTACCTAAGCTAAAAAATTCTATGATACCCGCGATAATTCGATTCGGGTCTCCCCGTCTCAACTAGTATTCTAATTCGTGAATTTCTCCGCTAATCAAGATCGAGGAAAGGCAGTCTTCGAATCACTGACTCAAATCCATTGTCGAATCCTACTCAACTGAATAGCGAGGTACTTATGGCAGAACGGGCCGATCTAGTCTTTCACAATAAAGCGATAGATGGAACTGCCATGAAACGACTTATTCGCAGATTAATAGATCACTTTGGAATGGCATATACATCACATGTCCTGGATCAAGTAAAGACTCTGGGTTTCCAGCAAGCCACTACTACATCCATTTCATTAGGAATTGATGATCTTTTAACAATACCTTCCAAGGGGTGGCTAGTACAAGATGCGGAACAACAAAGTTTAATTTTGGAAAAACACCATCATTATGGGAATGTACACGCGGTAGAAAAATTACGTCAATCCATTGAGATCTGGTATGCTACAAGTGAATATTTACGACAACAAATGAATCCTAATTTTAGGATGACTGATCCTTCTAACCCAGTCCATATAATGTCTTTTTCGGGAGCTAGAGGAAATGCATCTCAGGTCCATCAATTAGTAGGTATGAGAGGATTAATGTCGGATCCTCAAGGACAAATGATTGATTTACCCATTCAAAGCAATTTACGCGAAGGACTCTCTTTAACGGAATATATTATTTCCTGCTACGGAGCTCGCAAAGGAGTTGTGGATACTGCTGTACGAACATCAGATGCTGGATACCTCACGCGCCGACTTGTTGAAGTAGTTCAACACATTGTTGTACGTAGAACAGATTGTGGCACCATCCGAGGTATTTCTGTGAGTCTTCAAAATGGGATGATAACAGAAAGAATTTTTATCCAAACATTAATTGGTCGTGTATTAGCGGACAATATATATATGGGTTCACGATGCGTTGCCATTCGAAATCAAGATATTGGGATTGGACTTGTTAATCGATTCATAACCTTTAGAGCAAAATCAATATCTATTAGAACTCCCTTTACTTGCAGGAGTACATCTTGGATCTGTCGATTATGTTATGGCCGTAGTCCCACTCATGGCGACCTAGTCGAATTGGGAGAAGCGGTAGGTATTGTTGCGGGTCAATCTATTGGGGAACCCGGGACTCAACTAACATTAAGAACTTTTCATACCGGTGGAGTATTTACAGGCGGTACGGCGGCACATGTACGAGCTCCTGATAATGGAAAAATCAAATTCAATGAACATTTGGTTCATCCCACACGTACACGTCACGGCTATCCAGCTTTTCTATGTTATATAGACCTATATGTAACTATTGAGGGTCAAGATATTCTACATAATGTGAATATTCCACCAAAAAGTTTGATTTTAGTTAAAAATGATCAATATGTAGAATCAGAACAAGTCATTGCCGAGATTCGCGCCGAAGCATCCATCTTGAATTTTAAAGAGAGGGTCCGAAAACATATTTATTCTGACTCCGAGGGAGAAATGCACTGGAGTACCGCTGTGTACCATGCACCCGAATATACATATGGTAATGTTCATCTCTTACCAAAAACAAGCCATTTGTGGATATTATCAGGAGTTCCGCACAGATCCAGTATAGTCCCTTTTTCGCTCCACAAGGATCAAGATCAAATAAATATTCATTCTCTTTCTGTCGAACGAAAATATATTTCTAACCTTTCAGTGACTGATGATCAAGCGAGACATAAATTGTTTAGGTCGGATCCTTCTGGTAAAAAGGAGGGGGGGGTTCTTGATTATTCAGTACCTGATCGAATCATATGTAAGGGTCATTGTAATTTTATATACCCCGCTATTCTTGACGAGAATTCTGATTTATTGGCAAAGAGACGAAGAAATAGATTCATCATTCCATTACAATCGAATCAAGAACAAGAAAAAGAACTAATACCCCGTTCAGGTATCTCGATTGAAATACCCATAAATGGTCTTTTCCGTATAAATAGTATTCTTGCTTATTTCGACGATCCTCGATATAGAAGAAAGAGTTCGGGAATTACTAAATATGGGACTATAGAGGCGGATTCTATCGTCAAAAAAGAGGATTTGATTGAGTATCGAAGAACAAAAGAATTTCGGCCAAAATACAAAATGAAAATAGATCGATTTTTTTTCATTCCCGAGGAAGTGCATATCTTACCCGGAGCTTCTTCCATAATGGTACGGAACAATAGTATCATTGGAGTAGATACGCGAATTACTTTCAATATAAGAAGCCGAGTAAGCGGATTGGTCCGAGTGGAGAAAAAAAAAAAAAAGATTGAACTCAAAATATTTTCGGGGGATATCTATTTTCCTGGAGAGACAGAAAAGATATCCTGGCACAGCGGTATCTTGATACCACCCGGAACGGGAAAAAAAAAATGGAAGGAATCAAAAAAATGGAAAAATTGGATCTATGT